AAAATAGGTTGGGGAGGGGTCAATTGGATATATGGAATGGCTGTAAACCAGCTCTTGTGTATGTTTCAAAGAATTATTCTATAATCCAGTTGTATATCATATAAGATTTAAATGGTTGGTTTACGTTAGGGAAGAAACACATGTATATGTGATATTATATATTTACTAGGTATATATGAACTATCCACATATTTTATTTCCTACCCCACTGTGAATTTAGATGGGGGTTTCAATAGACGTCTTTACGTTTCGTCTGGTACGAATGAAGAAGCAGATGAAATCAAGCATATAGAAGAGAAAGGGCGACGGATTGAAAGAATGGTTTGGAAAAAACAAATGGAAGGACTAGAGCCTAATGGATTGATAAAGAAAGACTCCGCGGATAGGAACTAAAAACGAGATATCAAAGTAGTTCTGATGCTTATGATTCAATAATTGCATTACTAAGATCCATGCAGTCGAAGTAACTACGTACGAACTATAAATTGAAGTAATGCAATAGAATATTAAGTCATAATTCGTTGGTTAATTGTATTGTATCATTAACCATTTTATTTATTTTTGTGCAAGGAGCTTACCATGAATCCACTGATTTCTGCTGCTTCCGTTATTGCTGCTGGATTGGCTGTAGGACTTGCTTCTATTGGACCTGGGGTTGGTCAAGGTACTGCTGCGGGCCAAGCCGTAGAAGGTATCGCAAGACAACCAGAGGCGGAGGGAAAAATACGAGGTACTTTATTACTTAGTCTGGCTTTTATGGAAGCTTTGACAATTTATGGACTGGTCGTGGCATTAGCACTTTTATTTGCGAATCCCTTTGTTTAAGCCTATAAAATTGAAAGTATTTTCTTAGTCTTATTAGTAAAGTAATCAAAAAACTCTGTTCAGTTTTGTTAGTTCTACCTATAAGCTATAAGAGGAGATCATATGAAAAATGTAACCGATTCTTTCGTTTCCTTGGGTCACTGGCCATCCGCCGGGAGTTTCGGGTTTAATACCGATATTTTAGCAACAAATCCAATAAATCTGAGTGTAGTGCTTGGTGTATTGATCTTTTTTGGAAAGGGAGTGTGTGCGAGTTGTTTATTTCAAGAATAGGCTGGATCCAACCAGTTGCACTTTTTTTCTTTACCTTCTAACTAGGAAGGAATGGTGTACGATCTCGCGAATTACTTCTGAATAAATTCAAAAATCATATGTACGAACTATAGCATTTCGTGACTTATTGGTAAAGCCACTTTGATTCTCTATTCACCAATACCAATAATGCGGGACTCTTTACATGGTTAAAGCTAAATTATTTGAAGTCGAGGTGCAACACTGGTACTCTTTCTACCACTCTATATGGAAATGGTTTCAAAAAGACTGACTAGTTGTAATTTATCTGCTATAGAACACTCATATGGATAAAAAAAATTGAACCATTTACTGGAAAAAGGGCGCCCTGCCTTTTTTATCCAATGCGGAATCGACGACCTGTGTATAAAGTAAGAAGAGTTTTTTTGGATTTTAAGAAAATAAAAATCGAAAAAAAAAAAAGAAACAACTTTGTTGATAATTACAGATTTTTTGTCTGGTCGGGAGAGTCCTCCAAATATTCTGGTTTTGGATTAAGGATCAGTTTCTATGTTTTGGAAGACGAACAGGAACATAAAGGAGAGGATAAGCTCATTACATTTTAAAAAAGATATGGGAATGCCCCATTTAGTAACTGGGCATGAGAGCCAAATGAATCGAAAGATTCATGTTTGGTTCGGGAAGAGATCATAGAAGGAATGGGAAGATAATCTACTTTCATTAAGTGATTTATTAGATAATCGAAAACGGAGAATCTTGAGTACTATTCGAAATTCAGAAGAACTGCGCGAAGGGGCCATTGAACAGCTGGAAAAAGCCCGGGCCCGATTGCGGAAAGTGGAACTGGAAGCAGATGAATATCGAGTGAATGGATACTCTGAGATAGAACGAGATAAATCGAATTTGATTCATTCAACTTATAAGAATTTGGAACAATTAGAAAATTACAAAAACGAAACCATTCAGTTTGAACAACAAAGAGCTATTAATGAAGTCCGACAACGAGTTTTCCAACAAGCTTTACAAGGAGCTCTAGAAACTCTGAATAGTTGCTTGAACAGCGAGTTACATTTACGCACCATCAGTACAAATATTGGGATGTTAGGGGCGATCAAAGAAATAATTGATTAGTCTTTCTACCGTAGGCATTATTTATTTTATTTTCTAGTTGATTTTTTTCCTTTGCTGCTGAAAAAGAATAAAGAAAGACTCATGGTAACCCTTCAAGCCGACGAGATTAGTAATATTATCCGTAAACGTATTGAACAATATAGTAGAGAAGTGAAGATTGTGAATACTGGCACGGTACTTCAAGTAGGCGACGGTATTGCTCGTATTCACGGTCTTGATGAAGTAATGGCGGGTGAATTAGTAGAATTTGAAGAGGGTACAATAGGCATTGCTCTGAATTTGGAATCAAAAA